AGATTCTCTATCCCTACCCCGAATTTCTGTGGTACGAAAAATACTGGACAAAATCGACAAGGAATGAAAATACCCTACCGATCTATGATACATGAATAAGAGAAAAATCCCCAGATGAAACCCCTTACCTTACTTACCCCGGGTCCCTTTACTTAAGCCAAAATGGAGGGGGCAAAATTGTCCGAACCCTTGTTATTTTAGTTAGGGTTAAGTCTGACGAGAGTAATATTCTACAACTAGCAATTCATTTATTTTCAAACCGACCCATTTACTATCTATTATTTGATTGACTAATCCTTCATATTGGAATGGGTGAAGAGTCAAATGTTTTGGTAATTCCTCACGGGGGGATGAATCAAGATAATTTTGAATCAGAGCCCTAGATTTTTGCTCATCCCTCACTGTAATAATATCTCGGGGTTTGCAGCGATAACTTGGTATATCTACTATACGACCATTAACTAAAATATGTCTATGGTTAACTAATTGGCGGGCTTGAGGAATAGTCGAAGCCATACCTAATCGAAAAAGGATGTTATCTAAACGCATTTCAAGTAATTGTAGTAAAACCTGACCTGTTGACCCTTTGGCTTTTCCGGCGATCCGAACGTATTTAAGTAATTGTTGTTCTGTAAGACCATAATGAAAGCGCAATTTTTGTTTTTCTTCTAAACGAATACGATATTGAGATTTTTTGCCGGGGCGCGATTGGTTTCTAAGATCGCTTACGGCTCTAGGCTTTTTACTAGTTAGCCCCGGTAAAGCCCCCAGACGACGGATTTTTTTGAAACGAGGTCCTCTGTAACGCGACATAAAGACTCCTTATTTTTTATGAACTTTCATAAAACAAAATTAAAACTAAACTAAAATATGATAAATTAAGCGAAATTTACTGAAGTATTATAAAGAATAAATAATTAGAGGAATTGTATCAATATCCGTACCTTATTGTATATAAATAATTGTATTATATAAATTTATATAAATAAAAAGAATTTTAAATAATAAAAATTAAGGGTTCTTTTCTTAATTGATTTGTTCTACAGAGACCGAACTCCTCCAATCCAATTTTTATTCATAATTGGAAGTTCCTACGAAATAATAGAAATAGATCAGTGACCCTTGGGAAAAGGGAAAGAGGTTTTTAACTTTGATTTCACATTATCATGTAAAAAATCAAACAAATGGAGAAAAGCCGGCTATCGGAATCGAACCGATGACCATCGCATTACAAATGCGATGCTCTAACCTCTGAGCTAAGCGGGCTCGCATAACATAAATTGTACACACATACTAGTTTAGTAAACTACTGAGATATTAACTGTTCATTCTTAGCTATTTCATAAGAAATATTCTTTATATAAAAATCAATATATAAAATAAAATATATAAAGAATATTTCCAAAAATATTGGATATTTGAATATTATAGAACATACCTATTAATATAGCGATATTTAAGTTCGATCTATTTCTCAAATATATGTTTATCGATAATCAATATCTTAATTAGCTTAATTAGATAGTAAGATTTTTTTTACTATTCTATAGTACTATTTTTTTTTGATATTTTATTATATATTTAAATTTGTTTATATATTTTATTTAGAATTATCTTCTAATTATAAATTAACGGAATGATTGTTTATAGCCATTTTATTAGTTATGGCTAGTAATTAAATTAATAATACTAAAAATTTCCTTTTCCTTTTTTTTGTTATGTTATAGAGGGTCTGCCCTAAGAAAAGGATAAGAATAAAATGAAAGATAAAAGTGTAATTCAGATCATAATGAAACACTCCTCTGGTTTCATTCGAAAAGGTGAAAGCTAAGATGAAAAAAAAAAAAAGAATCGATCGTTCAAGTATTCAAAATTGCACGGATAGAAATATGGGCATATCTAAGTATAATAATATATATGTATTATAATAATATATATGTTATGCGGTATATATCTATATTGAATTTCTGATATAGATGATATAGAAATGATAGAATCATTTCTGATTGGACCAAATACTGGTCTCCGATAGAGATCAAAGAAATCTAATAGACAAGAAATCAAATAGTAGAATAGTAGAAAACACTTTTCAATATAGGAACCGGTATCTAATGAATTCAACGGTTCCAGCATAATATAAATGAAAGAAAAAAGGGTGACGGCATCATAATGTGATCCTAATCACATCACAAAACAAAAAAAGGGGATATGGCGAAATTGGTAGACGCTACGGACTTAATTGGATTGAGCCTTGGTATGGAAACCTACCAAGTGAGAACTTTCAAATTCAGAGAAACCCTGGAATTAAAAATGGGCGATCCTGAGCCAAATCCTGTTTTATTAAAACAAACAAGGGTTTCATAAACCGAGAATAAAAAAGGATAGGTGCAGAGACTCAATGGAAGCTGTTCTAACAAATGGAGTTGGCTGCATTGTGTTAGTAAAGGAATCCTTACATCGAAACTTCCGAAAGGATGAAGGATAAACCTATATGCATACG